CATTATGGTCTGACGGAGCGACAATTACTTAGATATGTGCATATCGCTGGAAAAGCCAAAGGATCAACAGGCCAGGTTTTACTACAACTACTTGAGATGCGTTTGGATAACATTCTTTTTCGATTGGGTATGGCTTCGACTATTCCTGGAGCCAGGCAATTAGTTAACCATAGACATATTTTAGTTAATGGTCGTATAGTGGATATACCAAGTTATCGTTGCAAACCCCGAGATATTATTACTACGAAGGATAAACAAAGATCGAAAGTTTTGATTCAAAATTCTATTGCTTCATCCCCTCACGAGGAAGTGCCAAACCATTTGACTATTGACTCAATCCAATATAAAGGATTAGTAAATCAAATAATAGATAGTAAATGGATCGGTTTAAAAATAAATGAGTTGTTAGTCGTAGAATATTATTCCCGTCAAACTTGAACCTAACGAACATAAGAAAGAGGTTCAGACAATTATGTTCCTCTTTTCGACAAAGTAAATAGATCTAAGAGCCTTGATCCGCATTTTTCTCATTTACGTATCACAAATCAATCCGTAGTAGGATCGATTTCTTTTTTTTTTTGCTCTTTCCGCGATATTTGTATTTTACGTACCATACCACAGTAATTAGGAATAGAGATTCTCTATCAAATCTCTATCAAATAAGACTGTTGGAATAATGATATCCATTGTTATTTGAATTTGATTTATTGTGGTCGGTAACACTGGTAAAGTACCAGAAACGGAAAGAGAGGGATTCGAACCCTCGGTAAACAAAAGCCTACATAGCAGTTCCAATGCTACGCCTTAAACCACTCGGCCATCTCTCCTACATAGTCTTATTATTGACCAGAAACCGAGTGAATAGCGAATTATTCATATTATTGCAGTACAGGCACGACCGATCAACGGTTCCATAGGAATAAAAAATTCCTTTCAAATTTCCTATTTATCAACAATTTCTTTTATCATCTACTCCATAGATCTATTACAAATTCATGAATCGTACCGTGGATTTTTCTATTTCATTTCAATTGTATAATGATTATTCCATCCCTTTTCCTTTTTGGATCCTAACCAAATCCAAATTTATCGAGTTATCAGACTCGGGTTATAAGAATCCATAGGAAAATAAAGTAAGTCCTTGGTTATTCAACTTAGATGAAATAGGAAAAAGGGTACAATTTGAGTGGAAGGTACACATCTTTTTATAATGTTTCTGTTTTTATGTTATTTTGTACTGTACAATTCCTTTGTTTGTGGGATCATTTTCCCTAATGAGAAGAATTATAGAATGGATTGCTAATTATGCCTAGATCTCGGATAAATGGAAATTTTATTGATAAGACCTCCTCAATTATAGCCAATATTTTATTACGAATAATTCCGACAACTTCAGGAGAAAAAAAGGCATTTACCTATTACAGAGATGGTGTGATTTGATTATTTTTTCTGGTTTTTTTTTTAGCCCTCACTTCAGTCTTACGAGAAAAAGACGTGATTCGGAATAGAAAGAACAAAATTCTAGAAATAAAGATACGCTTAGTGAAGGTAAAGTTTGGAAATAAAACAATTCCTTCTGTCGTGTATCCTCGATTGATCCAGCCTCAGATACTTAAAAATTATCCATTTTAGTATTGAACGAAAGGTTACACCTATAGGTTCTGTATTGTAGGTCAATCCTACTCCACAAGTACCAATAGGCGACATAGGGGAAGAAGCACTACACTAGGAATCAACAACACGAAAACTTTGTTATAAATTACCCTTTTCCTTATCGGTATCGGGACTAACAAGAATGGTTGGGACAACGAACATCCATCTCGTTCGTACTTTGGATACCCGTATAACCATCAAAGATCGTTGAAGTGACTAATTCCTGGAACATAGTAGGCGTTGAGGACAAAGAAATCGTTGGAATTACCATTTCTATTTAGCACTAATACTATTGGTGTTAAGAAAAAACCTCTTGCGGGAAGGTTAGCTAGAGATTTCTTGTAAAAATACCAGCTCCTGTCAGTTCATAATGAGAATAGGGAAATTTGGATTCTTTGGCTTATTCCCTTTAGTACTATGCACAGAAGGGAGGAGCCGTATGAGATGAAAATCTCACGTACGGTTCTGGAACGGAGATTTTTTGAATAAAAGGAACGACCGTAACGAATGTCGGCTCAATCCGAAGGAAATTATGCGGAAGCTTTACAGAATTATTATGAAGCTATGCGACCAGAAATTGATCCCTATGATCGAAGTTATATACTCTATAACATAGGCCTTATACACACAAGCAACGGAGAGCATACAAAAGCTTTGGAATATTATTTCCGAGCACTAGAACGAAATCCATTCTTACCACAAGCTTTTAATAATATGGCCGTGATCTGTCATTACGTGCGACTATCTCCACTATAGAAATAAGGAAAAAAAAGATAAAATTGGCTAGTCAATACTAGAAAAAAAATAAATAGGCTTTCTACATATGCATCGTCCAAAGCAACGATTT